AATATAAATTTGTATCAAATTAGAACTAGTCACTAATCCCAGCATTGAAGTATTGAAAAAACTCATATAAGCAAAAAATCTCAAATATCCTTGATCATGAGACATATAATTGTCACTATAAATAAGAACCATAATTCCAACAGTAGTAATTAAGATTGACATAATAGAAGTAAGCGGATCGATCAAGTAGGTGAACTCTAAAGAAAAGTCATTATTAATGGTCCAAGACCATACATATTGATAGATAGAGCTGTTATTTATTTGCTGAATAGGCAGATTGGCTGAAAAAATCATAACTATACTTAACAATAAAACACTAGGAAAAGCCCACATGCGGCGAAGATTTTTTGTTGCCTTCGGGAAAAGGAGAAGTCCCACTCCTATTAACATAGGAATTATAACCGGAATGAAAGGTATGCTCCATGAATATTGATATGTATATTCCATAAAAAAAAAGAAATAAAAATCTTTGATTCTTAATTAACATTAACTGTTTCTGATTCACCAGCTCTTATTTTTTTGAAAGGAATCAGTTAATAAAAAAAAATTAAGATATGTAAAACGAAACTAAAATCTTATATCCTTAATTATTATTATTATAAATTTTTTCCAAATACTTCAAACAAAACAAAATATTTGAAATCAAGAAGTTTGAATTGGTCAAATGAGATGACCAAGCTACTATTGAAAAAGAAATACTTACTTTTTTTAAGTAAGATTTTATCAAGCTACAAAAAATAAAAATTTCAATTATTACAATTTACATAATACAATATTTTAATCTTATTACAATTTACATAATACAATATTTGAATCTCGGGAGAGAGTAAGAACAAATAATTACACCAAAAAGAGTATTTTATTTTGATATGATTCATAAAAGACAGAAACGGTCCATACATAACTTAACTCGAAGAAATAAGAGCTATTTTTTTTAGTTCGTTTATTCAGAATCATTAACCAATGCAGTTTTGACTTGATTGAACGAATTACTAAAATAAAATGATGTATACTTTAACACATTAACTACGAGTCTCATTTGAATTTGAAAATATTAATTAGGTGCACTCTTTTTTCGAGTTTGACTAATTAAGCAATTAATATAAAAAATGAAGGGTTGGTTTCTTAAACTTTTTGATGTATTTTATTACATGTATAAATATAGCACGATGAAAATAAACAATAGAAAGATAAAGGGACAACCACTTTGGTTTTTATTTTTGTATTTTTTTATTTTTTTATGAAGAGAGTATAATTTAGACTCTAAATAGATAATTATATAGAATTATATAGTAAGTAAAGAACAATTGGTTTTGAACAATAGATGTCTTTCACATCCAACTAGAGAAATGAATACTCTATCATAATTTTTTAATGGCAGTTCCAAAAAAACGCACTTCTATAGCAAAAAAACGAATTCGTAAAAATATTTGGAAAATGGAGGGGTATTGGATAGCATTGAAAGCTTTTTCGTTAGCGAAATCTCTTTCTACAGGGAATTCAAAAAGTTTTTTGGTACAACAAGAAATAAATAATTAAACATTGGAATAATCTGAATCTATCTCTGACTCTAAAAAAAGTCTAGTTTCATTTTTAATTTCGTTTCTAATTTCTATATTTATATATAATATTTATATATAAATATTTTCTATTTTTTATATTTTATATATAATAATTAATAATTTATTATACTTAAAAAAGAAATTAAAAATGAAAAAAATAAAATAAGAAATAATTTGAATATATAATAAAAAAAAGAAAAAGTAATGATTCGCATTCCTTAATGTTTTGAATGGATAAATATGAAATTGAATTCGTTTTGCCATTATGGTATGTAAAATAAGAATTCTTTTGTATACTTAATTACATTACTTAATTTTTAAAATGATATTTTTTTGTCAAACAAAAAAAAGAATAAATACAAGATATAAAGTTTCAACTGTCTTTTTAGTAAAGTTTTGTCTTTTTTATATTTTTTATTTCTATATTATCTACTATTTTTTATAGAACAACAAATATAAGATCTTTAATCCAAATTAATGAGTTGTTGAAACTCATTTTTTAAGTTTAAAACTTGTTTTGTAATTTTCTGAACAATCAATAATTATCAATATATATACTCCTTATCCTTATATATACCTTATATACCTCGTATAAAATATCCATTGATAAAAGCTTCTTGTCCTGTCCCATTTAGGTGGATATTTTATACGAGAAATGTATCAATTTTGGTCATCAAAAATAAAAAATGGATCCTATAGTTGCTTGGGCTGGGGAAGATAGATCCATATATGTATTAATTTAGAGCGGGTTATTTTAATTTGAAGTACGGTCCAATTACGATAGAAATCGAAACTTTTTTTTATATGATACGCCCAATACCTAACCCAAACCCAATTTTATTAATTTGCTAATATAGTAACACAAATTCTCTACGCAGCAAAAACTCTAAGTAAAACTCTAAGTATTAATACAAAGGTATGTCAATTTTTATTCTATTGTATATATTCATCAAATTGTGATCGATAAAAATCCTATTTTTTTTTCCTTTTTTTATTTTTAGGCGAGTATAAACTATAAGAACTCCATTGTTAATGTTAAGTTAAATAAACTTAACACTCTAAATATGAAATTAAATCAAATAATAAAAAATACGGATTATTTTTGGAAATACGGTTTAAATCACTATTTTTTAAACGAATTTTGATTCATCAATTTCTTTATTCATGAATTTGAATGTTTCCTATAACACTAAAAAATAGTGAATTATTGAGTCCTTTAACCTAGACGATTAAATAAAAATAGGTTATTATGATTTTGAACAAGCCGCTATGGTGAAATCGGTAGACACGCTGCTCTTAGGAAGCAGTGCTAGAGCATCTCGGTTCGAGTCCGAGTGGCGGCATGGCATCTTAGAAAAGAGTAAGTCCTATAATGATAATGAATTCAATTCCCAATTTCCATTCCTATAATTTCGAGAATCCCTTTTTTTTATTTTCTAATTTTTTTTTATGATATTTTCAAGTTTAGAGCATATATTAACTCATATATCCTTTTCGGTTGTTTCAATTGTAATTTCAATTCGTTTGATAATCTTATTAATTAATGAAAGCGCAGGGCTATATGATTCATCAGAAAAGGGCATAAAAACTACTTTTGTCTGTATAACAGGATTATTAGTTACTCGTTGGATTTATTCGAGACATTTACCCTTAAGTGATTTATACGAATCATTAATTTTTCTTTCATGGAGTTTGTCCATTATTCGTATGGTTCCGTATTTAAAAAAAAATATAAACCATTTAAGCGCAATAACCGCGCCAAGTGTTATTTTTACCCAAGGCTTTGCTACTTCTGGTTTTTTAACTGAAACGCATCGATCCGTAATATTAGTACCCGCTCTACAATCTCATTGGTTAATGATGCACGTAAGTATGATGGTATTGGGCTATGCAGCTCTTTTATGTGGATCATTATTATCAGTAGCTCTTATAGTCATTACATTTCGAAAAGTCATAAGGGCTTTTGAGAAAAAGAATAATGATTCATTTTCATTTGATGAGATCCAATATATCAATGAAAGAAACAACGTTTTATGGAACATTTCTTTGATCTCTTCTAGGAATTATTATAGATCTCAATTGATTCAACAATTGGATCATTGGAGTTATCGTATTATTGGTATAGGGTTTATCTTTTTAACCATAGGTATTCTTTCGGGAGCAGTATGGGCAAATGAGGCATGGGGCTCATATTGGAATTGGGATCCGAAGGAAACTTGGGCATTTATTACTTGGACCGTATTCGCGATTTATTTACATATTCGAACAAATAAAAATTTTGAAGGTGTAAATTCCGCAATTGTAGCCTCGATGGGATTTCTTATAATTTGGATATGCTATTTTGGGGTCAATCTATTAGGAATAGGGCTACATAGTTATGGTTCATTTACACTAACATCTAACTGAAGAAAGGACCTAACGAACACAAGCAAACATGGGACAGCATATATAAGTATATTAGAAAACATTGTGTAAGCCTTCGATAACCTTTTGAATCACTACTTTGATTCAAAAGGTTCTTACAAAGGCCAAACATATCTGGTTAAAAGTCTAATTCATTTTTTTATTTTTAACTTAAGTTAAAGTTAAACTTAAGAGAAGAAAAAATACTTCTTTTTTTATTGTTTTTGTTTAATTGTACAACGAATTTTTTAAAACATCCTATTATTATTATAGTATCGGATTGCTGTTTGATTTTTTATTTTATTCACGAAAATTATCTATAAAAATAGATAGATATAATATCTTCGACCTTGTCAACTGATAGTGAGAAAACGAAATCCGGATAAATACCAATACCTATTACAGGTAAAAGGATAGAGATCGAAACAAATAACTCTCGCGGTCCAGAATCAAAAAAATAAGAGTTTGGAGCATTAAAAAACTTGTATCCATAGAACATTTGGCGTAACATAGATAATGAATAAATAGGAGTTAATATCATTCCAATTGCCATTACAAATGTAATTAGTATTTTTGTTATTAAAAAAAATTTTTGGCTGGTAATTAGTCCCAAAAAGACTATTAATTCTGCAACAAAACCACTCATTCCCGGTAATGCAAGGGAAGCCATCGATAAGATACTGAAAGTCGTGAATATTTTTGGAACCGGGATCGCCATTCCGCCCATTTCGTCGAGATAAACAAGACGTATTCTATCAAAACTCGTTCCCGCCAAGAAAAAAAGTGCAGCGCCAATAAAGCCATGAGAGATTATTTGTAAAATGGCCCCATTGAGGCCCATATCGCTTATAGAGCCAATTCCTATAATTATGAAACCCATATGAGATATGGAGGAATAGGCGATTCTTTTTTTTAAATTACGTTGACCGGGAGATGCTGAAGCTGCATAGATTATTTGAATTGTGCCTACTATAATCAACCAGGGGGCAAATAGAGAATGAGCGCGGGGCAATAATTCCATATTGATCCGAACCAATCCATACGCTCCCATTTTTAATAAAATTCCGGCTAGAAGCATACAAGTACTGTAATGTGCCTCTCCATGGGTGTCCGGTAACCATGTATGTAAAGGTATAATCGGTGATTTGACAGCAAAAGCAATAAGAAATCCAATATAGAATATTATTTCCAGTGCTACTGGATAAGATTGATTAGCTGATGTTTCAAAATTTAATGTTGGTTCATTGGAACCATATAAACCGATACCCAGAACTCCCATTAATAAAAAAACGGAACTTCCTGCAGTGTACAAAATAAACTTTGTAGCTGAATACAAACGTTTCTTTCCCCCCCACACGGATAGAAGTAGATAAACGGGAATTAATTCTAACTCCCACATGATGAAAAAAAGTAAAAGGTCTCGAGAAGAAAATGATCCTATTTGACCGCTATACATTGCTAACATCAGGAAATGGAATAATCGGGAATCTCGAGTAACCGGCCGAGCCGCTAAAGTAGCTAAAGTGGTGATAAATCCTGTCAGCAAAATAGGTCCTATAGAAAGTCCATCTATTCCCAATCTCCAGTAAAAATCAAAAAAATTGATCCATTTATAATCCTCCGTCAGTTGCATTAATGGATCGTCCAATTGGAAATGATAATAGAATGCATAAGTTATTAGAAGGAGTTCTATGGCGCATATAATTATAGTATACCCCCGCATTATCTTATTTCCTCTATGAGGGAGAAAGAAAATGAAAGAACCCGCGAATATTGGCAAAACTACCACTATTGTTAACCAAGGAAAATAATTCGTAGTAAAAACAAAATACACTTGGACCAGAAAAATCCGTGCTCGAAAAATATATTCTATTTTTTTTTATTTTTTCGAGCAGGGGGATTTTTGTCGGTAAAAAAAAAAGAAAATGTATTCAGGTGGGATTTGTGAAAGGGATCAATAAGCTAGGCCCATGCTTCGAGTTGTTTCATGCCATAAATAAACTCGAACACTCAAGTAATCCGTTGGACAGGCGGATTCACATCTCTTACAACCAACACAGTCTTCTGTTCTTGGAGCAGAAGCAATTTGCTTAGCTTTACATCCGTCCCAAGGTATCATTTCTAATACATCTGTGGGGCAGGCTCGGACACATTGAGTACACCCTATACACGTATCATAAATCTTTACTGAATGTGACATTGGATATATAAATTTTTGAACATCATAAATTTTCGATCTAGTAAACTTGTAAATGAATTATACATATATTTAGACACCAGATGAATCAATGATTTACCATAATTTTTCTAATTAATCTGCTTCCGGATCGACTCATGCGAGAGGTCCAAGATCCTTTGATTTCGTGCATTTTTTGTAAACACGATCAATACGTTATATACCATCCATGTTAATTCGACTTGATAAATATTCTAATTTCTATGATTAATACTGCTTATTAATACAATACTACTTATTCAACAAATTTGATTGATTGATACGAGTTGATTTTCTGTTACGATAAATTGCGGAAACAATAGCTGGTCCAATAGCTGCTTCAGCGGCTGCAATAGCTATAACAAAAATTGAAAAAATATTTCCTTTTAATTGGCGATTATCAAAAAAATCAGAAAATGTTACAAAATTTATATTAACTGCATTCAGTATAAGTTCAAGACACATAAGGGCTCTAACCATATTTCGACTTGTGATCAATCCATAGATACCGATAGAAAATAAATAGGCACTTACAACAAGTACATGTTCGAGCATCATTGACCAACTCCTTATCAATTTCGATTCATTTCAAGATAACAAACAATTTCATGGGTTCAATTGACTAGATAGAATATAAAAAGTTTGGTAATAGAGTGAATAAAAGAATTTCTATTTTAAATAGAACCAATCTTCAAATAAAATTGAAGTGAGGGGAAATGGATGTGATAACACAGAACAAAGTTTAATTAGTATTTCGGTTATTAGTTCGAAAGATTTATTACTGGCGAGCCACAGCAATTGCACCTATCAAAGCAGCTAAAAGAATTATCGAAATGAGTTCAAATGGAAGAAAAAAATCTGTTGATAAATGAATTCCAATTTGTTGACTGTTACTTATCAAATCTTGCTCTATAATCTGGTTTGATTTTGTAGTCCAAATAATCCCGTACCATGACGTATCCAGAATAGTAGTCATTAGTGAAACAAAAATACCCGTACAAACCAACAAAGTAACCCCATCTCCAACGGCCCAAAGATTAAAATCTTTGTAATATTCTGAACCATTCATGAACATGACAGCAAATATGATTAAAACATTTATGGCTCCCACGTAAATAAGGAGTTGTGCGGCAGCTACAAAATGAGAGTTTGATAGAATATAGAATAAAGATATACAAACAAGAACCAGTCCCAACGAAAAAGCAGAATAAATTGGGTTGGTAAGTAATACTACTCCTACACCTCCTAATATAAGACTGGATCCCAAAAAGACTAAAAGAAAATCATGTATCGGTCCGGGCAAATCCATTCTATGTAACG